TAGAAAAAAACTTTTATTTTTTCTTTAAATAATAAAAAGCAACTCAGAATATTGGTTAATATAAAATTTATAGTTTAATTAATTTTAGTTAAAATTATTAATTATTTTTTTTTACTATTTATGTTGATTTATTGATATTTTTTTTTTTTGAAAATAAAAAAAAAAAGATTTAAGTGTTAGATTCATTTTTATACAAATTTTCTTCTTTTTTTTATTTTAGTTTATCAATAAAAATTAACTTAATATAATTAACTAATTTTAACTTATTTAATAAAATTTAATTATATAATATTTAATTATATATAAATTAAATTTTTATATATTAATATATATATATATAAAAATAATTATATAATTGAAGAATTAATATTAATAAAAAGTAAGATTTATAAATCATATGTAAAATAAATATATAATTTTACAATTCATTTTTATAAGTTTAGTTAATAGAAAGAAAAAACTAATAAATATATTAATGTTTAATTTAATAATAAACATTGTATCAAATAAAAATTTAAATTATTATTAACTAATATAATAGAATAAATATATTATATATTTATATATTAATAATAATTATAAATATTATAATATATAAATATTAAATAATGTCTTATAAATAAATATATTGAATTATTAAATAAAATTATATTAATTATTAATAATAAAATCCTTTATATAAAAATAAAAACTACGAAAAAAAAAAAAAAACTCCATTTATTTAACTAGGAATTAATTTTTTATTATGTTATAAAAAACTAAATTTTAAATAAAAAATTTAATTTATATTGCTTATTATATATGATTCTTTTTTTAAAAAAAAAGTTAATTTATTGAAATAATTTTTTTTTATATAGAATTCATTATTTATAAGATAAATTTAATTTATAACAAAAATTAATTTTATAGATAAAATCTATTTTTAATATATTTAATTTTTTATTTTCGATTTTAATTTAAAATTAAAATTAAATATAAAATATTTTAAATTATTATATAAGATTTTTCCTTTTGGAAATAAATTTATTATAGGACGAAAATTTTTCATAATTTTCAATTTTAATATAAAATTTTCTTTTAAATTTCATTAATTTTTTAAGAATTTTTGATTTTTTCTAAAAATTGAAAAAGTAAAAAAATTTTTAGATTTTATAATTAATTATAATATTAATAGTTATTTTTATATTTATATTTTTTTTAATATTAAAAATTATTGGATAAGTTCAATTAATTTTTAGAAAATTATTTATTATATTGGGGTATGTAATAAATAAGGATTTTTTTAATTAAGATTAATTAATTATTGTTGGGGTGCAATTTATTGATTAATTCTTAGTTAATGTAGGGGGGTACTGAAATTTTTTTTTACTATTTTTTTTATTAGTTGATTTATTTTATTTAATTTATTTATTTATTAAATTATGATTTATTTAATTTTTGTAAATAAAAATTTAAATTTTTGTATTTAAAATAATTTTTATTTTTTTAATTATTTTTATTTTGTTTGTTAAATTTTATTAATTATTATTATTATTTAATTTAAGTTTTTTAAGAAAAAGTTTTATTTTGGCTTAAAATTTAAGTTTATTATTAGTTAATATGTAAATTTTTATTTAAAAAATTATTTTTGCAGTTTTTAATATTAAAAAATTATTAATGTAAGTTTTAGTGATTAGTTAAAAAATTAATTTAATTTGTGCCAGCAATTGCGGTTATACAAATAATTTAATTTAAATATATTGGTTAATAATTAATTTTTAGTTGGAATTTATTATTAAAATTTTTGGGTGAAATTTAAATTTTAATATAATTTTACTTTTTTATATGAAGTTATTAAAATTTTAATTAAACTAGGATTAGATACCCTACTATTATAATTGTAAATTTATTATACCAGATTAGTATTAGTTATTTTCTTGAAAATTAAAAAATTTGGCGGTATTTTAGTCTATTCAGAGGAACCTGTTCTATAATTGATAATCCACGATTAGTTTTACTTTTTCTTTACTTGTATATCGTTGTTTTTGAAAATTTTATAAGAATTAGAATTTTCAATAAGTAGTTTATAGTTAATTTCAAATCAAGGTGCAGATTATGGAAAAGAAGAAATGGGTTACATTAAATTTATTTTTGGTTTATTGTTTTAAATAACATTATTAAATTGGATTTGATAGTAATATTTTATATATTTGAAATATGATTTTAGCTCTAAAATATGCACATATTGCCCGTCGCTCTCATAAAATTGAGATAAGTCGTAACAAAGTAGATTTACTGGAAAGTGAATCTAGAATGATCAAATTAAAGCTTTATATTAAGTTTTTTATTTACATTAAAAAGATTACTGTTTAATTCAGTATAATTTGATTATTGATTAATTTATTTTATTTATTTTTATTAAAATTATTTTTATTTTATTATTTAAATAGAAAAATTTATTTTTATTATAGTTTATTAGTAAAGTGATTGAATATTTTTATATTTTAAAAAGAAAAATTTATTTTTTGTACCTTGTGCATCAGGGTTGATTAATTATATAATTAATATTAATTTTTCTCGAATTAAAAAGTTCTAATTAAATATTATATAATTGTTTCATAAATTTTTATAATTTTTAGTTAGTAATGAAACGTTATTCGTTTTTTAATATATCTAGTTTTTTAAGAAAAGAATTTAATTCTTTTATTATTTATTTATTAATTAATTTTTAGTTAATAATTTTTAGTAAAAAATATTTAAAGGGATGATCTTTTATTTATAATATTAAAAATTTATTTTGTTTATAATTATTGTATAATTTGAATTGTTAATCATATGAATAATTTAATAGTTAATTTTATTTATTTTAATATTTTTATTTGTTTTAATTTTTATATTAAAAAAAAAAGTTTAATTTTATTTCTTTTGTTATAATGATTAAATTAGTAGATAATTTTGTATAAAAAGTTTATTTTTTGTTAGGTAATGAAAAGGAACTCGGCAAATTAATTTTTCGCCTGTTTATTAAAAACATGTCTTTTTGATTATAATTTAAGGTTTAATCTGCTCAATGATTATTTAAATTGCCGCAGTATTTTGACTGTGCAAAGGTAGCATAATAATTAGTTTCTTTATTGGGAACTGGAATGAATGATTGGACGAGAAAATTTCTGTCTCTTTATTATTTTAATTGAATTTTACTTTTAAGTTAAAAGGCTTAAATTTTATTAGAGGACGAGAAGACCCTATAGAGTTTAATTTTTATTTAAATAATTATTTTTAGTATTTATATATATTATTTAAATAAAAATTTAGTTGGGGTGACTAAAAGATAAGAATAACTCTTTTAATTTTTATCAATTATTTTTGATTATAAAATCTTTATTTTTAATTTTAAAATAAATTACCTTAGGGATAACAGCGTAATTCTTTTTTAAAGTTCTTATTAAAAGAAGAGTTTGCGACCTCGATGTTGGATTAAAATTAATTTTAGGTGTAGAAGCTTGAAAATTAAGTCTGTTCGACTTTTAAAATTTTACATGATCTGAGTTTAAACCGGTGTGAGCCAGGTTGGTTTCTATCCTTAATTATATATTATACTTTAGTACGAAAGGACCAAGTATATAATTAATAATTTTATTAATTGAATATTATTATTACTTTGGCAGAATAGTGCAATAGATTTAGGATCTTTATATGTATATAATACAGGTAATACTTGTTTATTAATGATTTTTTATTATTATTTATTTCTTATTTGATTTTGGTTTTATGTGTATTAATTGGGGTTGCTTTTTTGACTTTACTTGAACGTAAGGTTTTGGGTTATATTCAGATTCGTAAAGGTCCAAATAAAGTTGGTTTATTAGGTTTTGTTCAACCTTTTAGTGATGCAATTAAATTATTTTGTAAGGAACAAGCAAGTCCCACTATGTCTAATTTTTTTTTATATTATTTTTCTCCTATTTTTAATTTATTTTTGGCATTATTATTATGAATATGTTTACCTTTTTTTTCTGGATTTTTACATTTTACATTAGGATTTATATTTTTTTTTTGTTGTTCTAGGCTTTCTGTTTATACAATTATAATAGCTGGTTGATCATCAAATTCTAATTATTCATTATTAGGAGCTCTTCGTTGTATTGCTCAGACTATTTCATATGAGGTTAGATTGGCTATTATTTTATTATCTTTTTTATTTTTGATTTCGAGTCTTAGAATTTTTGATTTAATAATTTATCAAAAATATATTTGATTTGTTTTTATGTCTTTGCCTTTAGCATTAATTTGGTTTACATCAAGATTAGCTGAAACTAATCGAACTCCTTTTGATTTTGCGGAGGGGGAATCTGAGTTAGTTTCTGGATTTAATGTTGAATATAGAGGTGGTGGTTTTGCATTAATTTTTATGTCTGAATATGCTAGAATTTTATTTATGAGAATATTATTTATTTTTCTTTTTTTTAGTGGTTCTTTAGTTAATTATTTATTTTTTTTTATAGTTGTTTTTATTTCTTTTTTATTTGTATGAGTTCGTGGAACTTTACCTCGTTATCGTTATGATAAATTAATATATTTAGCTTGAAAGGGATTTTTACCTATTTCTTTAAATTTTATGATATTTTTTTTTGGTCTTAAAATTTATATTTTTTCTCTAATTTTTTAGTTAATTATTTTTAGTATAAGTCAATAAGATACATTAATCTTTTTTTATATTTTCAAAATATATACTTATACAAGTTCATTGACTAATTATATAAAATTGAATCTCATCATTTAAATGAAATGTAATATAGTGGAAAAAAAATAAAGTATGTAACTGTTAAAATTTGTCCTGTTAAAATAAATGGTTCTTCAACTGGTTTAGCTCCAATTCATGTTAATAATATAGCAGTTCTGGTGAATGTTCAAAATAAAATTTTATTAATTGGATAAAATGAGATTCTTTTTATATTTTTTTTGTATATTGGTATAATGATTAAAATTAGAATTGATATAAAAAGTGCAATTACTCCTCCTAATTTATTAGGAATTGAACGTAAAATTGCGTATGCAAATAGGAAGTATCATTCTGGTTTAATATGTGCTGGAGTAACTAATGGATCGGCAGGTCTAAAATTATCTGGATCTCCTATTATATATGGAAATATAAGAATAAATAATGTAAATGTTATTAATATGATAATAAATCCTACTAAGTCTTTTGATGTAAAATAAGGATGAAATTGAATTTTATCAATATTATTTGTTGTTCCTAATGGATTTAATGATCCATTTTGATGAAGAAATATTAAATGGATTATTGCTATTCCTGAAATAACAAATGGTAAGATAAAATGTAGAGCAAAAAATCGTGTTAGTGTTGCATTGTCAACAGCAAATCCTCCTCAAATTCATTGTACGATTCTTGTTCCTAAATATGGAATTGCTGAAAGTAAGTTTGTAATAACAGTTGCACCTCAAAATGATATTTGTCCTCATGGTAATACATATCCTAAGAATGCAGTTCCTATAATTGCAAGAAATATAATTACTCCAATTGTTCATGTTATTGTTTGTAAATATGATCTGTAGTATATTCCTCGGCCAATATGTAAATATAGGCATACAAAGAATATTGATGCTCCATTTATGTGAATAATTCGTATTAATCATCCGTAATTTACGTCTCGACAAATATGAACTACTCTATTAAATGCTATTGAAATATCTGAGCAATAATGTATTGCTAGAAATAATCCTGTTAAGATTTGAATTATTAAACATATTCCTAGAAGTGATCCGAAATTTCATCAAGTTGAAATATTTGATGGGGAAGGAAGATCAATAATTAAATTATTTATTATTTTAAGTAATGGATTTTTTTTTATAATTTTCATTAGTTGTATTTTCGTAGAGGTCCTCTTTGAATATTAGTAATTTTTCTTACTGCAATTAATGTAATTAATAAATAAATAATTAGTGTTAGTGATATTATTATTATTGGGTATATAATAAATTTATTTAGAGATAATTTAAACGAAATTATATTTTTATATATAGTTAAGTCTGAATTTATTGAATTTATGATATTATAAATTTGATCTGTTATTATTGATAAAATAATAATTAATCTTATTATTATGATAATAAATATATTTATTTTTCTAAATGAAAATTTTTCATTAGAGGCTACTCTTGTTATATAAATAAATAGAATTAGTATTCCTCCTACTATTACAATAAATAAAATATATGAATATCAAAAATTTATTGATATAAATCCAGTTCATATTGAAATTAGTAATGTTTGAACTAATAAAATTATTCCTATTGATAGAGGATGTGAAATGAATATAAATATAATAGTTATTGTTAATATAATTGTTGTTAATATAATACAGAGAATAGTTTATTTAAAATATTAATTTTGGAGATTAATGAAAAGTTTATTCTTTTCTCTGAAGTTTTAAAAAAATTATTTTATTTTTGATTTACAAGACCAATATTTTTACTTAAATTATTAAAACAATGTTAATTTATAGATTTATGATGTTTATTTTTATGTATTTAGTAGGTTTATTAGTTTTGTGTTTTAAATGTAAACATTTACTTTTAATATTGCTTAGCCTTGAATTTATTGTTTTATCTTTATTTTTGGGATTAGTTGTTTTTATATTGATGTTTTATTATGAAAATTATTTTTTAATAATTTTTTTATCATTGAGAGTTTGTGAGGGTTCATTGGGATTATCTATTTTAGTTTCAATAGTTCGTTCTTATGGAAATGATTATTTTAATATATTTAATTTTTTATGATAAAATTTATTTTTATATTATTGTTTATGATTCCTTTAAGATTTTTTAATAGTTATTTTTGAATTTTTCAAGTTTTATATTTTGTTATATTTGTCATTTTTTTTTTTACTTTTTCTTATAGATTTTATTTTTCTATAATTAGATATAGATTTGGTTGTGATTATTTAAGTTTTTTTATAATTTTACTTAGAATTTGAATTTGTTTATTAATATTAATATCAAGAGAAAAAATTTATTTTTATAATAATTTTTCTTGTTATTTTAATTTGGTAATTTTGTTTCTTTTATTTTTTTTGATTTTAACTTTTTGTTCAATAAATATATTTGTTTTTTATTTGTTTTTTGAGATAAGTTTAATTCCTACTTTATTTTTAATTTTAGGATGAGGATATCAGCCTGAACGTATTCAAGCTGGTATATATATATTTATATATACATTATTTGGTTCATTACCTATAATAATTTCACTTTTTTATATTTATAAAAAAATTGGAACTTTAGATTTATTTTTTTTTTATGATATTGATTTATTTTATTTATATATTTGTACTATTGTTGTTTTTTTGGTAAAAATACCTATATATATTGTTCATTTATGATTACCTAAAGCTCATGTTGAAGCTCCTGTTTCTGGTTCAATAATTTTAGCTGGGATTATGTTGAAACTTGGGGGTTATGGTTTATTACGTTTTATAAAAATTTTTATATCTATTGGTATAAAAATTAACTTTTTCTTTATTAGAATTAGATTAATTGGAGGATTTTATATTTCTTTAATTTGTCTTCGTCAAATGGATATAAAGTCTTTAATTGCTTATTCATCTGTTTCCCATATAAGATTAGTTTTATGTGGTTTAATAACTATAAGTACTTGAGGATTTTATGGTTCTTTTTTGATAATAATTGCTCATGGATTATGTTCATCTGGTTTATTTTGTTTATCAAATATTTCATATGAGCGTATATCTAGTCGTAGACTATTTTTAAATAAGGGTTTAATTAATTTAATACCTAGAATATCATTATGATGATTTCTTTTATGTTCATCAAATATGGGAGCACCTTTTTCTTTAAATCTTTTTGGAGAGATTATATTGATTAATAGAATTATTTCTTGAAGTTGATTAACATTTATTTTTTTGTGTTTGATATCTTTTTTTGGTGCTGCATATTCATTATATTTATATTCTCATAGTCAACATGGTATATTTTATCAGGGAATATATTCATTTTCTTCTGGAAGAATTCGTGAGTACTTATTGTTATTTTTACATTGAGTTCCATTAAATTTACTTTTTATATCTGGTGGAATTTTTATATATTATTTAAATAGTTTAATTAAAATACTGATTTGTGGTGTCAGAGATATATTTATATTTTAAATAATTACATTTTGTTTTTTAGTATCTTTTTTTTTATTTATATTTTCTATATTTTCTTTTTCAATAAGTTTATATTTTATAATAATAGATTTAGTTGTAATTCTTGAATATGAATTTATAACTTTAAATTCTAATATTATTTGTATATCAATTTTATTAGATTGAATATCATTATTGTTTATAAGATTTGTATTATTTATTTCTTCAATAGTTATTTTTTATAGAGATGAATATATACATGGTGATTTAAATATTCATCGTTTTATTATATTGGTATTTTTATTTGTTATGTCAATAATATTTTTAATTATTAGACCTAATTTAATTAGAATTTTATTGGGATGAGATGGTTTAGGTCTTGTATCTTATTGTTTAGTTATTTATTATCAAAATACAAAATCTTTAAATGCTGGTATATTAACGGCTTTATCAAATCGAATTGGGGATGTTGGTATTTTAATATCTATTGCTTGAATAATAAATTATGGAAGTTGAAATTTTATTTTTTATTTAGATTTTATGAAGAATGATTTGACAATAATAATTATTAGTTGTTTTGTTATTTTATCTGCTTTTACTAAGAGAGCTCAAATTCCATTTTCATCTTGATTACCAGCAGCAATAGCTGCTCCTACTCCAGTATCATCTTTAGTTCATTCATCTACATTGGTTACTGCTGGTGTATATTTATTAATTCGTTTTAATTTTTGTTTAACGGAAAATTTAATAAATTTTATATTATTTTTTTCTATAATAACTATATTTATATCTGGATTGGGGGCTAATTTTGAATATGATTTAAAGAAAATTATTGCTTTATCAACTTTAAGTCAATTGGGTTTAATAATGAGAATTTTATTTTTAGGAGATTATAATTTAGCTTTTTTTCATTTATTATCTCATGCTTTATTTAAGGCTTTATTATTTATATGTGCTGGCTGTATAATTCATAATTTAATAAATTGTCAAGATATTCGTTATATAGGATCATTAATTAATTTAATACCTTTAACTTGTACATTTTTTAATATTAGAAATTTTTCTTTATGTGGATTACCATTTTTATCAGGATTTTATTCTAAGGATTTAATTTTAGAAGTTTTTTCTATAAATTATTTAAATTTATTTGTATATTTAATTTTTTATGTTTCTATTGGTTTAACAGTTAGATATTCATTTCGTTTAAGTTATTATACATTGTTTAATCCTTATAATTTTTATTCTTTGAATAGATTAAATGATCAAGGACTAATTATATTAAAGGGAATAGGAGGTTTAATTACATTTGTTATTTTTGGGGGATGTATATTATCTTGATTAATATTTCCTACTCCGTATTTTATTTGTTTATCTTTTAATTTAAAAATAATAGTTATTTTTTTTATTTTAATTGGATTATTTTTGGGGTATGAATTTTCTAAATTTAATTTTAATTATAAGTTAAAATCTAATAACTTATTTAGGTTATTTTTAGCATCTATATGAAATATGCCTGTTTTGTCAACTTATTTGGTAAATTTTTATTTTTTAAAATTTAGAGATTTTTATTATAAGAATGTTGATTTAGGGTGATTTGAATATTTTGGTTCACAAAATTTATATCAAAATATTAAATATAATTCTAAATTTTTTCAATTATTGTTTAATAATAATTTAAAAATTTATTTTATTTTTTTAATTATTTTTATTTTGTTATTAATTATTTATTTTAATAGCTTATATTTAGAGCATAATATTGAAGATATTAAGGAGACTTTGGTCTTAAGATATTTATAAAATATAAATTTAATTTTACAATGAAAATGTAATGTTTTAATTAAACTATATAAATTAAGAAATATAAACAGAATTTCACTGCTTAAAATAGAAATTAGAAGTTTCATTTTGAATAACATATTTCTTTAAATGGAATATAAATTCATTAATATCATTAACAGTGATATACCTCTATCTTGGTTTCATTTAATAAATAAGGATGATTATCATCAAAATATTAGGTCGAAACTAATTACAAAACTTTGTTTCTTATTTAAGATAAATTGATATATTCAATATTTTTTAAATGCAAATTAAATGTTAATTTTAACTATTATCCTATTTTACTCAATTTAATGCACCTTGATTTCATTCATGGTATAATCCAATTAGTAAAATTAAAATAAACGAGATTGTTACTGTGGAAAATGCTATTATTCTGGTAATTTTTATTGTAACTACTAATGGAAATAGAAGAGTAATTTCTACGTCAAAAATTAAGAAGATTATAGCAATTAAAAAAAACTGCAACGAAAATGGTATTCGAGCTGAAGATTTAGGATCAAATCCACATTCGAAAGGTGATCTTTTTTCCCGATCAATAATAGATTTTTTTGATAAAAATCTTGAAATTATTATTACTACTAAACTTAGTAAAAATGTAATTAATCCTAGAATTTGTATAATATTAATTATTTATACTATTAACTAGATCTTTTAATTGGAAGTTAAAAATAATTTTTATACTATATAAATATCTACCTCATCAATAAATTGAAATATAAAGGAATAATCATACTACATCTACAAAATGTCAATATCAGGCTGCGGCTTCAAATCCAAAATGATGATTTGAAGAGAAATGATTTTTTAATTGTCGAAATAAACAGACTGTTAAAAATGTTGTTCCAATAATTACATGAATACCATGGAATCCTGTTGCTATAAAAAATCTTGACCCATAGACTGAATCAGCAATAGTAAATGTAGATTCAAAATATTCATATCCTTGAAGAATTGAAAAATAGATTCCTAAAATAATTGTTAAGGCTAATCTATAAATTGCTTGCTTATAATTATTTTCTATTAATCTATGATGAGCTCATGTAACAGTAATTCCCGAGGAAATCAAAATAAGAGTATTTAATAATGGAATTTGAATTGGATTAAATGGAATAATTCCTTTAGGTGGTCATATTATTCCAATTTCAATTCTTGGTGATAATCTTCCATGAAAAAATCTTCAAAAAAATGATACGAAAAATAGGACTTCAGAGGTAATAAATAAAATTATTCCTCATCGAAGTCCTTTTACTACAGTAAAAGTATGTAATCCTTGAAAAGATCCCTCTCGTGAAGTATCTCGTCATCATTGGTATATTACTAATAGTGTGCAAATTCTTCCTAAGAAGAATAAATTTGTATCATATAAGTGAAATCATTTAATAATTCCTACTAATAATGTTATTGATCTGAATGCACCAAGAATTGGTCAAGGTCTAACTTCTACTAGGTGAAAGGTATGATTTTTATTTAACATTAATTTACTTCTCTAGAATATAATGTTCTTAAAATTGAAAACACATAAGATTGAATAATTGCTACTGCAGATTCTAATAATAGTAGAAGTAGTTGTGATAATACTAAAACATTAATTATAATTAATGATAATTTATTTCCTGTTCTTCCTATTAAAGTTAATAGTAAATGACCAGCAATTATATTTGCTGTAAGTCGAATTGCTAGTGTTCCTGGTCGAATAATATTTCTAATAGTTTCGATACATACTATAAAAGGTATAAGAACAGGAGGTGTTCCTTGTGGAACTAAATGAGCTAATATTCTTGTTGTATTATTAATTCATCCAAAAATTATGAATCTTAATCATAATGGTAAAGATAATGTTAAAGTTAAAACTAAATGTCTAGTTCTTGAGAAGATATATGGAAATAATCTTAAAAAATTATTAAAAAGAATTAATGAGAATAAAGATACAAATATTAATACTCTAATTTTTATTCTTTTAATTTTTAGAATAATTTTAAATTCATTTCTTAATGTTAAGCAAATTTTATATCATAAAAAATTAATTCGAGAGGGAATAATTCAATATATTGAAGGTAGAACAATTAATCCTAATATAATTCTTAATCAGTTTAATGATAGATTTATTCTAGTTGAAGGATCAAATCTTGAAAATAAATTTGTTATCATTTTCATGTAATAATTCTTTTTTTAGTATCTTTTTTAATATTATTATTTTTATAAATTAATGAGAAATAATTTATAACATTAAATAATATGAAAATTATAATAAAAAAAATAAATAAATTTAATCATCTAAGTGGAGCTATTTGTGGAATTAAGAATTATTAATTTATTAATAATTTTAACTTGACAAGTTAATGTTATATTTTAACTAAATTCTTCATTAAAAGTAATTGCTAATTTACTATAATGTGGTTTAAGAGACCATTACTTGCTTTCAGTCATCTAATGATAAGTTTTTAATTCATTCAATAAAATATTTTGGAGAAATTCTTTCAACTACAATTGGTATAAATCTATGATTTGTTCCACAAATTTCTGAACATTGTCCAAAGAATAAACCAATTCGATTTATATAAAAAGTTGTTTGATTTAATCGTCCTGGAGTTGCATCAATTTTTACTCTTGATGAAGGAATTGTTCATGAGTGAATTACATCTGAGGATGATACTATTATACGAATTTGTGTGTAAATTGGTAAAGTTAGACGGTTATCAACTTCTAATAAACGAAATGAAAAATTATTTTGTTCATTAGAAGGAATTATATATGAATCAAATTCAACATTTTTAAAATCTGAAAGTTCATAAGATCAGTATCATTGGTGTCCTATAGTTTTAACTGAAATAAGAGGTGAATTAATTTCATCGAGTAAATATAGAAGTTGTAATCTTGGTAGTGCAATAAAAATTAATGTAATTGCTGGAGAAATTGTTCAAATTAATTCAATTATTTGCCCTTCTAGAAGAAATCGATTAATATATATATTTTTTATTATTATAATTATGATGTATATAACAATTAATGTAATCATAATTAGAATTATTATTGTATGATCATGAAAAAATGTTAATTGTTCTATTAAAGGTGAAATTCTATCTTGAGAATTTAAATTTATTCATGTTGCCATTGTTCTAAAAAAAGTATAACTTTATATATGGATCTTAAATCCATTGCACTATTCTGCCATATTAGAAATTAACTAATATTGGAAGTTCAGAATAAGTATGTTCCATTGGTGGTGTATCTTGAATTCATTCATTAAATGTAGGTATATTAATGGCATATGAATTTTTTCGTATTGAATTTATTCTATCTCATATAATGTAAATTATAAATAGAATTCTAGCAGTTCTAATTAGTGATCCTACAGATGATAAAAGGTTTCATGATAAATAAGCATCTGGGTAATCTGAATATCGTCGAGGTATACCTCTTAATCCTAAAAAGTGTTGAGGGAAGAATGTTATATTTACTCCAATAAATATTGAAAAAAATTGAATTTTTAAAAGTTTTTCGTTTATTGAAAGACCTGTAAATAAAGGAAATCAATTAACAATACCTGCTATAATTGCAAATACTGCTCCTATTGATAAAACATAATGAAAATGGGCAACAACATAATAAGTATCATGTAGAATAATATCAAGTGATGAATTAGCAAGAATAACTCCTGTTAATCCACCAATAGTAAATAAGAAAATAAATCCTAAAGCTCATATTATTTGTGGTGAATAATTTATTTGAGTTCCATGAATTGTTGCTAATCATCTGAAAATTTTAATTCCTGTTGGAACTGCAATAATTATTGTAGCAGAAGTAAAATATGCTCGTGTATCAACATCTATACCAACTGTAAATATGTGATGAGCTCATACAACAAAACCTAATAAACCAATTGCTATTATTGCATAGATTATTCCAATTGATCCAAAGGTTTCCTTTTTCCCTCTTTCTTGAGTTACAATATGAGAAATTATTCCAAATCCTGGTAAAATTAAAATATATACTTCTGGGTGTCCAAAAAATCAAAATAAGTGTTGATATAAAATTGGATCTCCTCCTCCAGCAGGATCAAAAAAAGATGTATTTAAATTTCGATCAGTTAATAATATAGTAATAGCACCAGCAAGTACAGGTAATGATAGTAATAATAAAACTGCTGTAATTAATACTGCTCATACAAACAATGGTAAACGATCAAATGTTATTCCTGTTAGTCGTATATTAATAATAGTACTAATAAAATTAATTGCTCCTAAAATGGAAGAAATTCCTGCTAAATGTAATCTAAAAATTGCTAAATCTACAGATGAGCCTCTATGAGCAATATTAGCTGATAAGGGAGGATAAACGGTTCATCCTGTTCCTGCTCCATTTTCGACAATTCTTCTTATTAACAATAAAGATAATGATGGGGGTAATAATCAAAATCTTATATTATTTATTCGAGGAAAAGCTATATCTGGTGCTCCCAATATTAATGGTACTAATCAGTTTCCAAATCCTCCAATTATAATTGGTATTACTATGAAGAAAATTATAATGAAAGCGTGAGCAGTTACAATTACATTATAAATTTGATCATTTCCAATTAGTGATCCTGGATTTCCTAGTTCAGCTCGAATTAATAATCTTAATGATGTACCTAGTATTCCAGCCCATACTCCGAAAATAAAATATAAAGTTCCAATATCTTTATGATTTGTTGAAAATAATCATTTATTTAGTAAAATGACCGAGGTTTAGGTGATAAATTGTAAATTTATTTACGGAGTAATTCCTTTTACTAGTTTTGTATTCAATTATGATTTTAAATTGCAAATTTAAAGGTAGTTTAATAACTCAAAACTTAATAATTCTTTAATTTTTAATCATAGTAAGATGGTAAGGCTTAAAGGTATTTCTTTATTTACAACTTTGAAGGTTGGTAGTTTGTAAATTAACTTAAATCCTTATTAAATTTCGTTTAAAGCGATAGTTATAAGAATTAATCTGAAGATTATAAAAAAATTTAATATACTAGTAATTATGATATTAGTTTTGTTATTAATATTGATTTTTCAATTAATTTGATTTGTTTTTATAATTAGTGTTGATATAGAAATTCGTATATAAACGAAAATTATAATAAGTGTAAACAAAATTATAATAATTGATAAAAATATTATATTTAATTCAATTATAGTTTGGATTACTAATCATTTTGGTAAAAATCCTAAGAATGGAGGAATTCCTCTTAAGGATAAGAAATTTAGTATAAATATGATTTTTGTTGAAAATGATTCATTTATTAATATGAATAATTGATTTAAATAGTATATGTTTTTTATTGTTAATGAAATATTAATAGTAATTATTGCATAAATTAAGAAATATAAAATTCAAATTGTTTTTTCTGTTATTATAGCTGCTATTATTCATCCTATATGGTTGATAGATGAAAATGCTATTAATTTTCGTATTCTAATTTGGTTAAATCTTATTAATCTTCTAATAATTATTCCTGAAATAATAATTATGTAATTAAATATATTTATTTCTGTATTATATATGTATAATACTATTGGGGCAATTTTTTGTCATGTTAATATAATTATGCAATTATTTCAATTTAATCCTTCAAGTACTTCTGGAAATCAAAAATGGAGTGGGGCTATTCCTATTTTTAATAAAAGTCCTGAATTTATAATTAATATAATTTCTGAATTGAAAATTGCTGATGTGAAATTTATTTTTCATATTATTATAATAATTGATATTATAATTATTGTAGAAGCTAATGCTTGAGTAATAAAATATTTAATTGAGGATTCTGATGATAAAATATTTTTGTTTATAATAATTGGGATAATTGAAAGTAGATTAATTTCTAATCCAATTCATATTCCTAATCATGTATATGCTGAAATTGAAATTAGTGTTCTTATTATTAGAATAGTTAGGAATATTAATTTGTATATTTTAGTTATTAAAAAGAAAAGTATTACTTTATATTTGGGGTATGAACCCAAAAGCTTTATTTAGCTTATCTTTTTATATTTTAGTATATGATGTATAAAAGTTTTTGATACTTTAGGAGATAGTTTAATTCTATCAAATATAATGAAGGTAATTTTTGTTACGTTTTTTATTCTATCAAAATAATCCTTTCCTCAGGCTCTTCATT